GGTTGTTAGAAGAAGTTCTAACATGCATATACATATAGCATACCACTTTATTACCCTATTTCCTTTATGGGGAAGAAAGAAAATTAAGGAACCTGCAAATATTGGTAAAACTACAATTATTGTTAACCAAGGAAATTTGTTCGTGGTAAAGACAAGATACACTTGGACCAGAAAAACCTGTGCTCAAAAATAATCTATTTTTGAGCACAGGTTTTTGCGGTAAAAAAATGGACTCAAGTAGGGGTTTCTGTAACGTATTAATAAGCTATACCCATGCTGCGGGTTGTTTCATACCATAAATAAACTCGAACACTCAAGAAATCTGTTGGGCAGGCGGATTCACATCTCTTACAACCGACACAATCCTCTGTTCTTGGAGCAGAAGCTATTTGTTTGGCTTTACATCCGTCCCAAGGGATCATTTCTAAAACATCCGTAGGACAGGCTCGAACACATTGAGTACACCCGATACATGTATCATAAATCTTTACTGAATGCGACATTGGATCTATCTATTTTTGAACGCGATAAAGTTTCAATCTAGTAAATTGATAAATGAATTATATATTTAAATACTAGTACTAGATGAATCGATGAGTTCCCCGTTTTTTTCTCTATTTCTGGATTGACAGTGCCAAAATACTTTGATTTCTTATCTTTGTGATAACATGATCATATCTTACATGGCAGACATGCTAATTGAAATTAATTTACTAATTGAAATTAATTTATGAAAATTATAATGTGATAATTTATATTATAATATTACTTATTCAATAAATTTGATTGATTTATACGAGTTGATTTTCTGTTACGATAAATTGATGAAACAATAGCGAGTCCAATAGCGGCTTCAGCAGCTGCAATAGCTATAACAAAAATAGAAAAAATGGATCCTTTTAGTTGACGACTATCAAAAAAATCAGAAAATGTTACAAAATTGAGATTAACCGCATTTAATATAAGTTCAAGACACATAAGAGCCCTAACCATATTTCGACTTGTAATCAATCCATATAGACCAACAGAAAATAAATAAGCACTCAAAAAAAGTACCTGTTCGAGCATCATTAACCAACTCCTTATAAATCTCGATTCATTTCAATATGAACAACAATTTAACCAATTGGATTGACTAGAATATAACGAGTAATGCAACAAAGTAATATATTGGGAATAGATTGAACTAATAAATAATTTCTATTTTATATACAAAGTCAAATAGAAATTTATATACAAAGTCAAATAGAAAAAAGGAAAGACATGTGATAGCTCATAACAAGGTTTTTCCAGTTATAAAGAGTTATTATTGACGAGCTACAGCAATTGCGCCGATTAACGCAACTAAAAGAATTATTGAAATAAATTCAAACGGAAGAAAAAAATCTGTTGATAAATGAATCCCAATTTGTTGACTATTACTTATCAGATCTTGCTCTACAATCTGGTTTGCTTTTGTAGTCCAAATAATCCCGTACCATGACGTATCTGGAATAGTAGTCATTAGTGAAACAAAAAGACTTGTACAGACCACGGAAGTTACTCCATCTCCCACGGTCCAAAGACGGAAATCTTTGGAATATTCTGAACCATTTATGAACATCACAGCAAAAATGATTAAAACATTTATGGCTCCTACGTAAATAAGGAGCTGCGCAGCAGCTACAAAATGGGAATTCGATAGAATATAGAATAACGATATACAAACAAAAACAAATCCCAATGAAAAGGCAGAATAAATGGGATTGGCAAGTAATACTACTCCCAGACCCCCTAATATAAGACCTAATCCCAGAAAGGCTAAAAGAAAATCATGTATTAGTCCAGGTAAATCCATTATATATAAGAGATAAATAAATCAAAATCTTGCATAACTTTATTGACCCGGTCAGGAAAAAAGAAGTAACTCCACTTTTTTTCTATTTTATAACTTTTTTTCTATTTTATAATAGTTCTTAATTATTCAATTTGAAAAATTCCATTTTCATGGATATGGATTGATGTAGATGTAGTTATTGGCCAAATCTCTCGAAGGAGTAATTTGAATCTATATATTTTCAAATCATCAATTTTCAAATCATCAATATAGACTATAGAAAAGAAATATATTTTTCATATTAATATAAATTACTCGCCGCCTAATCCTAATCAATATAATTATGAATATAATTGTAGTTATTCACCAAACAAAAACCTTCATTCTTTTAGATCAAAATGAGTTCTTAAGTTTTTATTTCAGGCAAATTTAAAATTGTTCGAATGGTGTAATCGTCAATTATTGACATTGGTAACCGACCCAAAGCAATTTGATTATAATTCAATTCGTGACGATCATAAGTAGAAAGTTCATATTCTTCAGTCATTGATAAACAATTTGTTGGACAATACTCAACGCAATTACCACAAAAAATACATATTCCGAAATCAATACTGTAATTAAGTAATCTTTTCTTTCTAATATCAGTTTCCAATTTCCAATCAACAACGGGCAGATCTATAG